TTTTCTATTTATTTATTATTTATTTTTATAGTATAATATAACGGTATTGATATTCTAATCTACTTGAATATTGAATACCAGAAAACTATATGATATGAATATTTATTATTATTAACGCAGATATATCTATCTAATTTATTTATTTTATATCTATATCTATGTCTTCTCCGTTCTTTTATTACCCTCCTGTCGTGTTGTCAATTGACAGTATGACTTAGGGGTCAATATAATTTGACCGACCAAATCCTATTTTGGTAAACCATCTTGAATCTACTGCAGAGTGAAGGATCATGGATCCAACGCATAACCCTTTGTGAATGAGAGAGATAAAGATGAGAAAGACCAATGAAATAAAGTTTCAAGGTTATATAGTTTAATGGTAAAGTTTGATTTGATTACCATTAACTAACCCCCAGAATACTTAAGGAGTTTTTCCGTTTGATTTATATACTATGGATCTACTAAAGACGGATCTCGGGCTGAGTTATATTAAGTTAAAGTTAATAAGGTAGCCCTACTAGGCCTTATTACCCATTATGTTTTTCCTATTCTATTTTTATTTTATATTACCTCAAGGTATTTTTCTTATTACCTATGGTATTTGTCTTATTACTCATATTCTAGTGCTTTTTGATTTGGCCGGCACTCGGGACCTTTTATTTCTAGTTGATTTATGAAGGCGGCCGTAGGCCCCTATGGTCCAGTGGTTACGACCTCTCTCTTTCACGGAGAAAACGAGGGTTCAAGTCCCTCTGGGGGTGTACCAAGACTCAAGACTATAGGAGTGGTATTTTCTATCAAATGATCCGTAGCCGTATTTGTCAAGTCTGCCTGGTAGACGAAAGGAAGTTTATTATGGAACGTCTAAAAAATTTAGGCGTTGGGTCGATGCCCGAGTGGTTAATGGGGGCGGACTGTAAATTCGTTGACAATATGTCTACGCTGGTTCAAATCCAGCTCGGCCCAACAATTTGCCAATCTACTATCAGACGGTAGAACTCTCTTGTTCTTAAGAAATACCCTACCTGATACAAGATAATAAAAAAGAATTCAAAATTTCTGCTAGATCTCTTCTTATTTCCCTGGGATTGTAGTTCAATAGGCTAGAGCACCGCCCTGTCAAGGCGGACGTTGCGGGTTCGAGCCCCGTCAGTCCCGACGGATCCAATAAGTACATCAATTTGCCTCTCCATTTTCTCTGAAAGAGGGGACAGAGAGCATAATTGAATCCCGAAGAGGTTTCCTCTCTTTTTTTTTTTTCAGGATTCTGTCAAAGAAAGAATAAACCCTAAACTAAAATTAAAATAACTAAAGAAAATTAAAATAACTAAAGAAGTTGATAGAATATTCCATCTTTTATCCCGCGCCTCATCTTTCTCATACTTCTTTGTCTTCCAAAGAAAATTGGATCATTAAAATTTAGAACCTAATTCCTCTCTTTTTGGGTTTTTAATGGAAACAGATGGGTGGTTAGATGATACTTCGTTTAACTACATACAAAAAAAGAACAGAAAAGAAGTATAAAAAAGGAATTTTTGCTCGGTCCGGGAATCCAAGATTGGATTCGGTATGGATAAAGGATCTTCGTATGTTATACTATTCAATTCTCGACGACGAATTAATTTAATAGCTCAGATATTGTTATTCATGATATGATATTGATCCGATTCAAGATCGTCGATAGGTAATGCATTCATTGAATTGATAGGCGAAAGATTTATCATCTCTATGGGATTAAATCCCGAGTTATTGTGAAATAAAAAAACGATGAGATTATGGAAGTAAATATTCTTGCATTTATTGCTACTGCACTGTTCATTTTAGTTCCTACTGCCTTTCTACTTATAATTTACGTAAAAACAGTCAGTCAAAACGATTAATTACTTTGAATGAAACTTGACTTCTGAATTCTTATCCATATTTGAAGAAATCAAAAGAAAAGTATTCTATTAAATGAAATCAACGGGCTATAATCGGCGGTATTCTATGAGATCTGAGAGTATGGTAAGAAAGAAATTTTTTTCTTATCATACTCTCTATTCTATTAGTGTTATAGTAACGTATAAAATAAAATTGTACTTGACTTTCTAATAAAGTTGGTATACTATATTAGCTTCTATCTTCAATCTATGTAGTTATTAATTCATATATGGAATTGACGTAGGACCCGATTCTATTTCTTTGATACATCTATTTATTCCGATGAATCTGAAAAAATCGTTTTACTGTTATAGAATACATTTCTCCACTAGAATCCAAGGGAATTTTGAAACGAGGATCTTTTTATTTAAATTGAAATAATTTCAATTTAAATAAAAATTCAATTTAAATAAAAAATGCGTTGCAGAACGATCTATAAAAAATTGATACCGTTAACTAAATTAGGAGTGCTTCTAAAGTCCACTTCTTCCCCATACTACGAGTGAAAGGGAAAATGTAAAGACTACCATTAAAGCAGCCCAAGCGAGACTTACTATATCCATGTGAATTATATCCCTTATCTCTATGATAGAATTATTCCATTAGTGCTCACTAATAATAGTAGAATGAATGGTCCAGAGTCAAAAAGGGATTCTGGCCGAACACTATTGATGAACCAGTCAAATAAATCCATTTCAAAAATTCCTATATGATTTCTAATGGGGAAAGACTAAATACAAGTAAAATATACAATGACACTATAAGGGAATGTTACTAATGGAATGGAACATCTATTCTATCTAGTAATAAAAAAAGAGACCCATTCCTTTTTCTTGCCCTTCAAAGTAAAAAAAAAAAATTGCTATCTATTACATATTATTTTATTTCCTATTTGATCTAATTCGTACCCTTTCCCGATTGTCTCTCTGAAGGAGTTGGGAGATAGTATATTATACTCTTGACGACGGGTCTAAAAAAAAAATAATTTTTTTGCACTTTTTGTTTTCTATAAACTATAAAAAAAATCCATCCAATATAATCTTTCTTTGAATTTTAGATTCAAGGATTTCCAAGCTTTTACAAAATCCCCAGAACAGAATAAGACAGCAGAACAGAATAAGAGATTTAGATTCATTTGTTGATGAGGCGGCACCCGGATTTGAACTGGGGAAAAAGGATTTGCAGTCCCCCGCCTTACCACTCGGCCATGCCGCCAAAACAATACACAATAGGAAAAAATTTTTCTTTTTCGGTTGGATTACTAAACTTTAGTTTTTTGTACTTGCATCTTGCATCCCTTTTTAAATCCTTTTTCTAAATCTAAATTTATGTATAAAAATTAGAAAATTTTTATCCTTTCTTATTGTATTTAATTAATTTATTTATTGTAATGTATTTGATCTACCCCTTGATTGATTGATTGTATCGTATCTTCCCACAATGCCGAAAAACTTCCACTAACCTTTCTATTGAAAAATCAAATGTCTATTTTCGCTTAAAAAAGCCGAAATTTATGACAAAAGGGAACCACTAACTATTCGTTGACTGAGAATTCGTGACTTATTCTTGGATTTGAATCTAAAATTTGGTTTCCCTAATGACATAAGAAAATACAAATGGATACATACTAAATTGATTCTTTTGAATCAAAAATCCTTCTCAATTTCTGGATTCTATTATAACAAAAATGATAAGTATATGTAAACCCCAGAAGGGAAATTTTTACACAGATACCAAATTGGCTATTTAGAGTATGTTGCCTATAAACAAAAAAACGGGAATTCATTGGAACAAAAAAAGGCCCGGCTGGGTATTGACCGGGCCAGGCCCAAAAGGCACTTCGAACAAAATAAAAGCAAGAAGGTCTTCGTTATTTATCTTTCTATTCTATTTGGATCTTTCGAGCATCTAAATGGAATTGCTAATTCTATAATAACGATAAAGAATGTAAAAGAAATACTTTATTTAATCCTTACTTGATGTGTAATGTAACATAGTAATTATCTTTTTCAATTGGGAGAGATGGCTGAGTGGACGAAAGCGGCGGATTGCTAATCCGTTGTACGAGTTATTCGTACCGAGGGTTCGAATCCCTCTCTTTCCGTTTCCGTTGATGACTTTCTATTTTTTTCTTTCAATTTTTGCAAACCCCTTTTTATTTTTTTTCCTAATTAAATTAAATATGTGGAATAGCTAAAATAAAATCTTAATAAAATTGTAAAATCAAACAAGAAAAACTAAATTTTTATTTTATTCTTCACGTCCAGGATTACGTCCTGGATCATTGGATAGGAATCCAAAAATGAAGAGAGAAACAAAGAATATTACTACTGTGTAAACGAAAAGTTTGAGAGTAAGCATTACACAACCTCCAAGATCATTTTTTGAAAAAGAAAAACGAGAAAAGATAATAGATCCTCCACTTTTATATCACATATCCTATTTTGACACCAAGAAATGAATTATAGAAATAGAAAAGAATGTTCAGAAATTCAAATCAAATGAAGTTGAAATTTGTAATAAGAGTCTTTAATTTAATTACCTCACTTTCATACCCACAATTAGATATTCTAAGGGACCCTAAGCTCATAAGGTATTTCCCCGAAAAAGGATTAAAATGGGGAAAGGAAATAGGGCGAGCCGGATTTCTCGCGACTATCCGAGAGTTTGAATTGAAGGTTCATACTGTCAGACTTATTTGATCTTATCAATTGTTATAATTTTTCTCGAATAAATCATGAATTTTCTAGGATAGTATTAAAGCTCTTATCGAAAACTTACAGCAGCTTGCCAAACAAAGGCTAAAAGAAAAAAGAACAGGGGTATAACTGGCATGACATCTACGATTGGATTCAAAAAAGCATAGGCTTCGGGCAATTTGGCGAAGAAAAGACTAGTCGGATAAAGGGCAGAATTAAGACAGATCAAACTAAAAATATTAAGCATAACAGACTTTTTTTTCGTCGAAATAATTGCATTTTGATTGAGTTAAGGAAAAATGAAGAAAGTAAGGTAAACAAAAAAATCCTTCTTTTTTTTTCTGCTCAATCAAAAATCCTCCAATTCTCAAAGGAGAATAGAAGAAATCATACTTTCATACAATATCTTAATTGAATTATATGTAATGATCAATAAATTCAGTTAAATTCTAGATATACACATGCCAAAATCCTAGCATGAATCTATAATAGATTCTATAAAGATAAAGAAAAAAGAGTTTCTCTAGATAGTTGGACTGGAATTGACGAAGACTTAATACCAATATTATTCTTTATTAGTATTAGTGTCCAATAAAAATAGAAATGGGGCGTAGCCAAGCGGTAAGGCAACGGGTTTTGGTCCCGCTATTCGGAGGTTCGAATCCTTCCGTCCCAGAGCGTATCCATTGTATCCTAATATTTGTTTTTTGTTCAAGGAGGTTCTGTTTCGAGGTCTAATATTGCATAGAATATTATATTATTCTTCCTTCTTTTTTGATTTTGAATGATTCTTTGCGGAAGCATATCTGAGTTTTTCACAAACTGAACTAAATCGAGTTCAAATGATATGCAAAAGTAACTGAACCCCTTTGTGACCCAGATAAAGCTAAGATGGGCCGTAGATCATAGTTGTAGAAAGATTACTTAACCTCATCAGGTTAAAAAAAATATGAAATGAAAATACATATAAAAGAGGAAGCGCTTAACCTATAGGTATGTATTCTTATCCTGTTTCAGTGACAATAGTGTTTCCCTTTTTGTGAAAAAGAATTGGCATCCCTAAAATATTTTATTTAACAATGATATGATATATATTTTCGATATTTTTTTTTTTATTGTTTGATTTAGCTTATTAGCTTATTTGCTTTACATCATTGACAATTCCATTCGAAAAGAAACAGAGATTTTTCTTTCTTATTTCTTATGATAATGATAATAAAAGGGAGTCTTTACTGTAAAACTTGACTCAAATAATGATGGATAAGTGGGAAACTTTTTCAAGTATCAAGATTTGTAATGATTCCTTATGGGTTGACTCTTTGGGAAGTTGGAAATGGGCCGGTCTATCTTATTGAGTCACTTGAAGAGGCAGAGTAAAATAGAATTTCTTTTTTCGTATGATTTCCGTTAGTTATGTTATTTCTATATCTATTTAGTTTAGATTTCTAGATATTTCTGTTAGATATTTTTTTGAAATAGATATTTATAAAAAAACGTTCCATTCATACAAAAAAGCTGGGGTCTTGCTAATATTTCTTCAGAAAAATAATCTATGTAGATAAGAAAAAATATAAATTACTTTGTCTCTGTACCGACTGAACCAATGACTATTCATGATTCCATAATTGAATCAATTCCGTACTGGTTCCAAATTAGAGGAATGTTATGGTAAAACTTCGTTTAAAACGATGCGGTAGAAAGCAACGTGCGACTTGAAGGACACGATCCGGTGTGGATTCTTTTTCTTACATCCACCATTTTATATAGGAATGAAGGTGCTCTTGGCTCGACGTCATTTGTTCTATTCTACTAGAGCCCTTCTCTTTTTTTATTGGGTTGTAATGTAACATAGTTCATGATGGAGCTCGAGTAGAAAGTATTGATTAATTTCTCAGGGGCAACGATCTAGGGTTAATGCCAATTCATAAATTGGAACAACTTCGTAAGTATATCTTCGATATCTTCGATATAGAAATCGAAAGGATCCGATTCGAGCAATTTTTCAATTCAAAAAATTTGTTGGAACGGCTAAAACTTTTTCGATACGCAGTGTATCGCGCACGAATCAACCGTCGGTATGATTCTTTGATAGAAAGAAATCGCAAAAGGGGTATGTTGCTACCATTTTGAAAGGATTAAGAAGCACCGAAGTAATGTCTAAACCCAATGATTTAAAACAAAGATAAAGGATCCCAGAACAAGGAAACACCACTTCAATTGTCTCACGGATCCGAATAACGAATCAAAATAGATTTTAAACGAGACAAAAAGAGTGGGTTAAAGACCACTCAAAAAAAAATATATATATATTAAATTAAAGATTTTTCTTTAAGATATTTGAGATATTATATTATTGAACTTGAGTTATGAGTACAAATGATTTTTTCTTCTTCAGGAAGGAAGCTAAATAAAAATGAGTGAAATTGAAATTATAGAATTTATTAATTTAGTTTACGGATTCCTTTCCTATTTATTCTAATCAAATTTTATCCATAGATAAAACTTCGAATCATTTTTTCTCGAGCCGTACGAGGAGAAAACTTCCTATACGGTTCTAGGGGGGGGGGTTCTTTTTCATCTACATCTATCCCGATGAGCCGTCTATCGAATCGTTGCAATTGATGTTCGATCTCGAAGAGAAGGAAGAGATCTTCGGAAAGTGGGTTTTTATGATCCGATCAAGAATCAAACTTATTTAAACGTTCCCGCTATTCTCTATTTCCTTGAAAAAGGCGCTCAGCCTACAGGAACTGTTCAGGATATTTTAAAAAAGGCAGAGGTTTTTAAGGAACTTTGCCCTAATCAATTAAATTAAGGAAATAAAAACTAAGGGTAGGATAGTGATTTCTATATCATTTTGGATATCTTTTCTATACTATGTTTTTTTATTTCCTTTCTTGGTCTATTCGTATCTATTTCTCATTGCTTTTATAGAATCCTTTTCTATAGAATTTTTTTCTAAGGAAACTGTATTTGATTGATCCTCAAAAAATAGAAAATTATGGCATTACCTGTAATTGGGTGGTTTTCATTTGAACGCTAATACCAAGTAACAAACAAGGAATAGAAGTTCTTTATTCTATATGGATTCAATTTTTTTATTCTCCATCTAATCTTAATCTAAAAACTCAAAATTTAGTATATAAATATAGGTATATGCAGTGCCAATCCAACACAAGTCCTTTTTTTACTATTTTTCAATTTAAGTTTTTGTATTTTTTCATCGTATTCTTTTCTTAACCTTTATGTTGACAACGTTGTATCGAACAAATATAATTCATCGTGATAAGCAGATCTATTTATTTCCGTCCCATAGGTTTTCTTTTTTATTTTTACTTGTTGATTCAAATGATGGGTTCGTTGGATTAGCTTTGATACCCGGATTTTTGATTGAAAAAGTGGATAACATAGAAATAGGGGATGTTCTACCATTTTTACATTTATTTATTTTTTTGGTCGGGCAATTTTTTCTTTTTTCATCTGATTCTGATTTAGTCATTTTTATGTTCCAAATAGAGTAGAAAAATTTAATAGAGTAGAAAATTTTTTTTTAGATTTTTTATTTCGTAGAGTAATGCTTTAATTTAATAATTTTGTTTTATTCTGATTGTATCTACATACCCTTTTATATTTGGGTTGCTAACTCAATGGTAGAGTACTCGGCTTTTAAGTGCGGCTAGGATCTTTTACACATTTAGATGAAGCGAGGGATTCGTCCATACTATCGGTAAAGTTTGGAAGACCGCGACTGATCCTGAAAGGGAATGAATGGAAAAAATAGCATGTCGTATCAATTAAGAGTTCTGAGAATATTTTATTCTTTCTGGCTCGGTACAAAGCCTTCTTTAAATTATTGAAAGGGAGCAAACCGAAGTCAATTTCAAGTTGGGTCGAATTAATAAATGGATAGGGCCCCACGGCTTCAATTAATTTCATTTTTATTATAGGGAAAGAAAAAGCAACGAGCTTTCATTCTGAATTTGAATGATTACCCGATCTGATTAGACGTTAAAAAAATATTAGTGCCCAATACGGGAAGGCTTTCTCCCAGGAAAAAATATTCTTGATTTTTTAATGAATCCTAAATATTACCACTCTCCATTCTATAATGGAATAATGGAGATGTATGTGTATAAGAAACAGTATATTGATAAATCAATTTCCAAAATCAAAAGAGCGATTGGGTTGAAAAAAGTAAAGGATTTCTAATCATCTTGTCATCCTATAAGGAAAACGAACATAAAAACTTAAAATTAAATGGAAAAAGAGATGATAGAGAATCTGTTGATAAGTTTATCTGGATCCGAGGTATCTATTTGGTTTGTACTATAATACCTTGTTTTGACTGTATCGCACTATGTATCATTTATAACCCCCAAAATCCTCTACCTTTCATTTAAATAGAATTTCAAATGGATAAATTCCAAAGCTATTTAGGGCTAGATAGATCTCAACAACACTACTTCTTATATCCACTTATCTTTCAGGAGTATATTTATGTACTTGCTCATGATCATGGTTTAAATAGATCCATTTTGTTGGAAAATGCAGGTTATGACAATAAATCCAGCTTACTTATTGTGAAACGTTTAATCATTCGAATGTATGAACAGAATCATTTGATTCTTTCTGTTAATGACTCTAAACAGACTCCTTTTTCGGGGCAGACCAATCATTTTTATTCGCAAATAATGTCAGAGGTTTCTTCAATCATTATGGAAATTCCATTGTCTCTGCGATTAATATCTTCCCTAGAAAGGAAAGGGGTAGTTCAATCCGAAAATTTACGATCAATTCATTCAATATTTTCTTTTTTAGAGGACAACTTTTCACATTTAAATTATGTATTAGATATACTAATACCTTACCCAGCCCATCTGGAAATATTAGTTCAGGCTCTTCGCTATTGGATAAAAGATGCTTCCTCTTTGCATTTATTAAGATTCTTTCTCCATCAGTGTCATAATTGGGATAGTCTTATTACTTCAAATTCAAAGAAAGCCAGTTCTTCTTTTTCAAAATCAAAAATAAATCAGAGATTATTCTTCTTCCTATATACTTTTCATGTATGTGAATATGAATCCGGTTTCCTCTTTCTCCGTAACCAATCTTCTCACTTACGATCAACATCTTCTGGAGCCCTTATTGAACGAATTTATTTCTATGGAAAAAGAGAGGACTTTCCCAGGGCTTTTCAAGCAAATTTGTGGTTGTTCAAAGATCCTTTCATGCATTATGTTAGGTATCAAGGAAAATCAATTCTTGCTTTAAAAGGGACGTTTCTTCTGATGAATAAATGGAAATATTACTTTGTCAATTTTTGGAAATCCTATTTTTACCTGTGGTCTCAACCAGCAAGGATTTATATAAACCAATTATCC